ACCCAATTACTTATGGGAAATTTCCCTATCTTTTTTTTTGTAATGAGCTTATCCTCTCTTCTCTATTTGTATTTCAAATATATTGAAAGATATTGAAATTTATTATTAATACAAGACCGGAATTTTTGGAGGACTCTTCTGAACAAAAAAATATTTGCCAGCAAAGTTGTTTTTTTTTTTTCTTCAAATCCAAAGAATTCTTATTAATTTATACATAGGTCATCGATTTCGCATTGTATCAAAAAGGTAATGAAATAAAATACCCATTTTTTGACCCATTTCTTTTTTACTTTTCGCCGGAAAGAGGATTTAAACTATTTTATCGACATGAGTGTTCTAAATCGAAAAAAGAAATTCCAACGATTTTTTGAAACCATTTTTTGTATTAACATAGTGGTAGAAAGAATACTCCACCGCGTCTAGATTTAAAACTGCTTAGCTTTGCTTTAACCATGGTAAAATGGTCCAAAGTTTTTGGTTGATAGAGAATCAAAGTGGATTTAACAACGAATCACGAAATGCTATGGTTCTCAAATATTTTTTCTTAATTTATTCAAGATTTCATTTTTTCAGAAGTAATTCGTGGGATCATACACTTTTTCCTAGTTATTTATAAAGAAATAAGTGCAGTTGGTTGGATCCAACCTATTCTTGAAATAAAACAACTCGCACACACTCCCTTTCCAAAAAAAACCAATACACCGAGCACTACACTTAGATTTATTGGATTTGTTGCTAAAATATCGGTATTAAACCCGAAACTTCCGGCGGATAGCCAATAACCCAAACAAAGGAAAGAATCGGTTATATTTTTCATATGATCTCCTCTTATGGATAGATTAATTATCTTTCTACGATTCCGAATTTTTTAGAATTAGAATTCTTTAGAATATATATATATTATTATTGGTCGATCAATTGGATTGGAAGATTCCCCATAAGAATCATACTTATTAGAATTAGTTGTTTTAAACGCTTTCTAAAAATTTTCCGAATTTAAATTTAAATGGAAAGGAAAAAAGGGCATTGGACTAAAAAGAGAAGGAATAAGGCAAGCGGTATGTTAATTTCTTACCCTTACCTTAAATCAGCCCTTCCCCTGCGTTCTTGTACGAACAAATAAAGAATTGTAGGAGTGAAACCTCAATAATATAATTCGAAAAACAAGAGCAGCAAATCAAGTGCACGGAAAAAAGAATATATATTTGTATTTTTCTATTTTTTTAGGGTTAAACAAAAGGATTCGCAAATAAAAGTGCTAATGCTACAACCAGCCCATAAATTGTTAAAGCTTCCATAAAAGCCAGACTAAGCAATAAAGTACCTCGTATTTTTCCCTCTGCCTCTGGTTGTCGCGCAATCCCTTCTACTGCTTGCCCTGCAGCAGTGCCTTGACCAACCCCAGGTCCAATAGAAGCAAGTCCTACAGCCAATCCAGCAGCAATAACGGAAGCGGCAGAAATCAGTGGATTCATGATAAGTTCCTCTCACCCCCAAAAAAGGAAATAGTTAATGATATAATCAACCAACCAATTATGACTAAATTTATCAATTAATAAGATTTAGTCAGTCGAAGTAATTGAGAGTAAAAAAAATGGAAATAAAAATAATATTTATTGAACTATCTAAACTACTCCGATATTCATTTTTTTTTTATTCACGTAGTTCTTTTGTAGTTTTTGTGAACCCGTACAACTTTTGTTTTTATTTTACTTTCGAATTTCGAACCATTCTTTTGAATTCTTCGTTCTTTTTCTTGATTTAATTGCTTTAGTCATTCATCAATATTCAATTCATAATTACAGATGAAACGGAAGGGTTTCGTTTTTTGAATCCCTATCAAATTTACAGTAGAAGGACAAATTTAGAAAACTATATTTATAGTTAGTTCATATATAACTAGTTATATATCTAATACCACATATACATGTATTTCTTCCATACCGTAAACCAATTCTTCGTGTCTTAGATTCAATTGGATTCAAGAATCATTCTTTGAAACTTAAAAAAAAAAGAGTTGTTTTATAACTATTAGATTATATACACCTAGTTCGACTTCCTTCACTACTACTTTTTTTTTTTACAATTCCCCAGTAATCTTTTCTATTTTAATATCACTTAAAATCATATACTTATCTTATTTATACCTTATTGATTGCATTTGATTTTACCCCTTATAATATTAAAAGAATAGAAAATAAAAAGATTCCAAAACTTATTTTCTATATTTTTTTTTATGAATTTATGTTCTCTAAGTATATTATATTGAGTCGCACATACATTGTGGCGAGCTAAACTAAGAAAAAAAGATTATTTCGTAAATTTGTTAATGATGGCCTTCCAAGGATTCACCTATATAAGCTGCAGCTAAAGTTGCAAAAATAAGGGCTTGAATACCGCTTGTAAATAATCCAAGAAACATGACAGGTATAGGAACTACTAAGGGAACTAAAGAAACAAGAACAACAACTACTAATTCATCAGCTAATATATTTCCGAAAAGTCGAAAACTTAGCGACAAGGGTTTTGTGAAATCTTCTAAGATGTTAATTGGTATAAGGATTGGAGTTGGTTGGATGTATTTACCAAAATAAGATAATCCTTTTTTTGAAAGACCCGCATAGAAATATGCTACTGATGTAAGTAAAGCTAATGCAACAGTAGTATTTATATCATTTGTGGGTGCAGCTAACTCCCCATGAGGTAACTGTATAATTTTCCAAGGCAAAAGAGCCCCTGACCAATTCGAAACGAAAATAAATAGAAACAAAGTTCCAATAAAGGGAACCCACGGACCATATTCTTCCCCAATTTGGGTTTTGCTCACATCTCGAATGAATTCAAGAACATATTCAAAGAAATTCTGACCGAAAGTGGGAATGGTTTGCGGATTTCTAACAACTAGAATGGCTGAAACTAATAAGATAGCAATTACAACCCAAGAAGTAATAAGTACTTGGGCATGCACTTGGAACCCCCCTAATTGCCAATAGAGATGTTGACCTACTTCCACAGAAGATATATCGTATAATCGTTTTAATGTGTTGATGGAACATAATAGAATATTCATATTGCCCTGCCCTCGAAAAGAAATATAACTTGAAAGAAATTATTTTTATTCAACCATCTCTCTTTTTTTTTTTATTGTCTGCTTAAATCTTATTAAATCTTATATTTTGAATACTGACTAATCACATAATATTTCTAGTTTTGTCTTTTTGTTTTTTGCGCGATTTAGTAATTTAGTAAGAGTATAGTAACCGATTCTAAAAATCTATGAAACTCCCAACTGAATTATTTATTTTATTATAAATTATTATTAATTAAGAATTTCGTATATAGCTAGAACGACCCTCACAAATTGCAAATACTAATTTGTTAAGAATTAATCGGATTGAGGCTATAGCATCATCATTAGCTGGAATCGAAATATCCGCGAGATCGGGGTCACAATTTGTATCAATTAAACAAATCGTTGGAATTCCCAAAGTGATACATTCTCTAAGAGCGTTAAATTCCTCTTGTTGATCAACGATTATCACAATATCGGGTAATCCCGTCATATATTTAATGCCACCGAGATAGGTTTCCAAGTGAGATAATTGTCTCTTCAACATAGCGGTATCCTTTTTTGGAAGACTGTTGATTCTGTCCGTCTTTTGTTCCGTTCTCAAATCCCTGAACTTCTGAAGTCTTGTTTCTGTAGTATACCAATTGGTTAACATGCCGCCGAGCCATTTTTTATTAACATAATGACATCGAGCTTTTGTTGCAGCTCGTGCTATTGAATCAGCTGCTTTATTTTTTGTGCCAACAATTAAGAATTGTTTCCCCTTATTTGCTGCATCAAAAGCTAAATCACAAGCTTCTGATAAAAAGCGAGCGGTTCTAGTAAGATTTATAATATGAATACCTTTACGTTTTGTGGATATATAAGGTGCCATTCTAGGATTCCATTTACTAGTACCATGACCAAAATGAATTCCTGCTTCCATCATCTCTTCCAAAGTTATGTTCCAATATCTTTTTGTCATTGATCCCCACAAAAAAAAGAGACAGGGTGTCCTGAAATATAAAAATAAGATTTTGTTCCAATGGAACCTTCTCTTCTATCGAAAACTGGCCGTTGATACATGGTCAGGCCATTCATTTTTTTCCTTTTTTCTTTATTCTCTTTTAAAGTTTAATCAAACGACCCCTCTTCTCTTAAAGGGGTGAATCCGTTTTTAGGAATCATTTAATCCTAGAAAATAATTGCTGTGACGTATCGAATAAATTAAATTCTTAAAGAAATCAAAAAATTCTTAATTCTCTGTGGTGTAACAAAATATCTTTTATTTCTTCCTTGAAGAAATTCTTTTTTTTTGTTTCCGGGGCAATCTTGGTATGTTGTCTTAGCTTTAAAGGGTGTATCACTTTTTTGAATCCGGTACCAACGGGTATCATTCCCCCCAAAACAACGTTCTCTTTTAGACCTTTCAACCAATCGATACGACCTCGGAGAGCTGCTTTTGCTAAAACTCTAGCAGTTTCTTGAAAACTCGCTTCGGATATGAAACTTTGGGTATTCAGAGATGTTTTTGTTATTCCAAATAATATAGCTCGGTAATAAATTACTTCTTCCAAGGCACGCCCCGCTCGTTCAGCTCGCAACAATCCAATTAATTCGCTGGGTGAAAAAACATTAGACATTCCATCTTCTGAAACCAATACCTTTGATGTTATTTGACGTACAATAATTTCTATATGTCTATTATGTATGTGCACTCCTTGGGATCGGTAAACTTTTTGGATTTTATTAACCAAAGAAATTCGACTTTGGGCAATAGTTAGCTCAGCACCAATAAAAAACCCCCAGGGAATGCCGAGAATTTTTGTTATATCCTCGTTCCAAGCGTCAACTCTCTTTCCTAGGTTCATCGATATTGAATCAATCGAACGCACTTCTAATACCTGTTCCACTTTTGGAAGACCTTGTGTGATATCACCAGATCTCGATTTTTCATAAATAAATGTAACTAATACATCTCCTTCAAAAAGGATTTCTCCATAATGGCCATGAACTGTTGCTCCCGGAGTTGCCAAATAGGTATTAGCCGATCTTATTAATACAGAATCAATTTGAACAATCAAAACTTGTCCCGATTTTAGGTGTAGTCTACTTTTTGTTTGAGCTAAACATATATTTTCACAAATAAATTGCCCCAGGCTAATTATTGTAAACGTTTTTTCACAATATTTATGATCATAATTATGATGGAGAAAATGCCAATTCAAACGGAATGGATTTAAAATGATGTTTCTGCATGGATTCAGCTTATAAATTATCTCGTTTTCGTCCATTAAATAATATTTAAAAATTTGACAAGTTAAAGGAAACTTGTCAAGTTGCCAATTCTTATTCATCGAGATCTGATTATGAGTTATTAAGAGGTAAAATGAATAAGAATTGGCAACTTGAAGTGCTATTCCTAAAGGGCCTAATGAATTCTTAAGATCTTTCTTCATTTTTTTAACTATCTTTTTTAGCCTTAGCCCGTTGTGATATTTTACATTGCTTAATGGTCCTATTTGAAAACAATCAGATGATGACAAAATTATCAAAGATCGGCATTCTGTATTTCTGTTCAACAACACACGAATAGTTCCATGATTTTGGATATGTGATTGTTTACTTTTTGCCTTGGAATAAATATAAAAAAATGGATTGATATTGATTCGATCTGACTCATTATTCGAGATCCATTCTGAACCGGACGGGTCATTCCTTTTTCTGATATACGAAATATAGGATTTTGCTAAGTCAATTCTTAGGAAATATCCAATCAAACCATTTGTATTTACTTCAACAAAAGAAGCACGGGATTCTTCTATCGAAGAATTTTTTTTGTCTTGATCCCAATTCAATACTAAACAAGTCCGAACTAATTGAATGCTTGTGTCAGAAATTCTACGAATTGATTTTCCATTTCCATAAAGAATATAATTGAGAACTTTAAGTTCCAAATTATCCCTTTCCTGGAACAGATCTTGAGGAAAAAGTTTTCCTAAATTGATACTATTCGTTATTTCATATAGAATTACGGGTCGAACCAAAAAAAAAGACTTTTTCTTTATAGTTGTGATCCATTGGACATAAATCCAATTTTTTTTTTTTTTTGATTTCTTAGAATCTTTTTTTTTTAACCTTTCGGGCCGTATCAAAATGCCACTGTGTCGGTATATCTTATCCATCTCTTCAGGAAAATAGATATTCCCCGAAAATATTTGTAATTCCATTTTTTTTTTTTTCTTCTCCATTCGCACCAATCCGCCTATTCGACTTCTTATATTTAAAGTGATTGGTGTATCGACTCCAATGATACTATTGTTCCTTACCATTATGGAAGAAGATTCAGGCAAAATATGCACTTCTTCGGGAATGAAAAATAATCGATCGACTTTGATTTGGTATTTTGGTTTAAATTCTTTTATTCCTTGATATTCAATTAAATCCTCTTTTTTAAAAGTGGGAGTAATTCCAATAGTCCTATATTTCGGAATTCCCGAACTTTTTATTCTGTATTGCGGATCGTCGAAATAAACAAGAATACTATTTTTACGAAAAATACCATTCATGGGTATTTCAATCGAGATATCGGAAGAGGACATTAATTGTTTGTCTAGCTCTTGAATCAATTCGAATGGAAATGGAATGATGAATCTATTTCTTCGTCTCTTTGCCAATAAATCCAAAGTCGTGTGGGAAAAAGTAGGATGTATAAAATGAAAATAAGACATACATCTAATTGGATAAAATTCTGAATAATCTGGAATCCCACTTTCTTTTTTATCATAAGGGTTAGAACTAAACAATTTATGTCTTACTAGATCTTTTTTTAATTTTTTTTTTTTTAAAAGGGGGTTAAAAATAGATCTTTCTCCAATAGAACGAGAGTCAATGTTTATTTGATCTTGGTCCTTGAAGAGTGAAGAAGAGAGTGTACTCCACCTGCATGACCTTCCTGATAATATCCATAAACGGCTTGTCTTTGGTAAGAGATGTACATTACTATATTCAAATTGAGATTCGTGATATACATTAGTACTCCAATGCATTTCTCCCTGTGAGTTAGAATAAATATGTTTTCGAACTTTCTCCTTCCAATTAAAAGTGTATGGTCCCCCACGAATCTCAGCAATCACTTGTTCTGATTTTACATATTGATCATTTTGAACTAATAAAAAACTTTTTGGTGGAATAGTCACATTATGAAGAATATCATCACTTTCAATAGTTACATACAAGTTTATATAAGATAAAAAAGCAGGATGCCCATGACGTGTACGCGTAGGGTGAACAAAATTCTCATTAAATTGAATTTTTCCATTAGTTGGGGCTCGCACATGTTCTGCAGTACCCCCTGTGAATACTCCACCTGTATGAAAAGTTCTTAATGTTAGTTGAGTGCCTGGTTCTCCAATCGATTGGCCCGCAATAATACCTACAGCTTCTCCCAA